CTCTTGTAAAATATGAGCAACACCAAAACCCTCTAGAGCCCAAACTTCCATTTCTCCTACCCGTTGTCCCCCTTGCTTGGCCCTTCCTCTAAGGGGTTGTTGTGTAACAAGCGCGTAATGTCCGCTGGAGCGTCCATGAATTTTATCATCAACTTGATGAATTAATTTCAGGATATAGGACTTTCCTATTATAACAGGTTGTTCAAAAGGATCTCCCGTTCTTCCATCAAAGATTCTGCTTTTTCCCGGATACTCAGGTTCAAATACCCATGGATTCGCTGTTTGCTTACTGGCTTCATATAATTCAGAAAACACTAGTTTTCTCGAAGCCTCTTGCTCATATCTCTCATCAAAGGGTGATATTCGATAATGCCTGTCTAGGAGATCCCCTGCTAACCCGAGCGAGCATTCAAATATCTGTCCTACATTCATTCGTGAAGGTACTCCTAATGGGTTGAAGACCATATCAACGGGTGTTCCATCTTGCAAATAAGGCATATCTTGTCTAGGCAAAATTTTTGAAATGATACCTTTATTCCCATGTCTTCCGGCTACTTTATCACCTACTTTTATTTCGCGTTTCTGTGAAATATATACACGAATCGTTTCTGGATTATAACTGGAACCCCCCTTTTTATGGATCCATCTCACATCAATAACCCGGCCTCTGACACCTATAGGTAGTTTTAGACAAGTTTCCTTTGTAGTGGATACCTGAATGCCGAGTATGGCTCGTAATAATCTATCTTCCGGGGCATATGATGATTCTTTCGCTACCTGCGGCGTTAATTTACCTACTAAAATATCACCCGGTTCTACCCAAGATCCCAGCATCACAATTCCATTTCTGTCTAAATTGCGGAGTAAGTGGGCTTCTAAATGTGGTATTTCATTAGTTATCCTTTCAGGGCCTTGGCTTGTCACATGAGTCTTAATTTCATATTTCCGTATGTGAAAAGAGGTATAAATATCTCCATATACCAGACGTTCACTAATAAGTACCGCATCCTCAAAATTGTATCCCTCCCACGGCATATAAGCTACTAATACGTTTTTTCCCAAAGCGAGCTCACCACCAACTGTAGCGGCACCTTCTGCTAGAATTTGTCCCTTTTTAATACATTTACCCGGCGGAACCCGGGGTTTTTGATGCATACAAGTATTTTTGTTGGAACGTTGATACATAACCAATGGAATGCGTAGAGTGCCCCCATTACCTGATAACATGATCTTGTCAGTATCGGTATAAACGATCTTTCCCTCGTGTTCGGCTATGGCGGAAACCCCCGAATCTAGAGCCGCTTGGCGTTCCAACCCAGTTCCAACAATGCACTTCTCGGACCGAGAAAGTGGAACTGCTTGACGTTGCATATTAGAACTCATTAAAGCCCGATTCGCATCATTGTGTTCGATAAAAGGAATAAGAGAAGCTCCAATAGAAAAATATTGGAAGGGAAAAATGCTTCGAAGATGAATCTGTTCCCATGCAATAGTCAGGAATTCTTGGCGATATCGAGCCGGAACAACTTGTTCTTCCTGAATACCCTGATTCAGCGCCAAAGAATTTCCCGCCGCTACCCTATAGTATTCATCTCTATTTGGTGATAAATAAACCACGCGTACCTCTTTTGATTTCTCATAAATTTCATAAAAAGGCCTTTCTAAAGACCCCCAATGACCAATCCTCGCATGAATTGCTAAAGATCCAATGAGTCCAACATTGATTCCTTCAGATGTGTCAATTGGGCAAATACGTCCATAGTGACTAGGATGGATATCTCGTATCCGAAAACTAGCAGTTCGCCCTGTCAATCCCCCAGGACCTAAATAACTCAATTTCCGCCCATGAACTATTTGTGTTAATGGATTTGTTCTATCCAAAACTTGAGATAAGGGGTGTAGGCCAAAAAATGATTCATAAGTGGTTGTTAATGGAGTGGAAGTAACCAAATTATGAGGCGTCGGTATCAATTTATGCCTAATTGCTCCACCTATAGTTCCTCGAATTGCATGTTCTAAACGAACCAGAGCCAATCCGAATTGATCTTGTAACAGATCCGCTACGGAACGAATACGTTTATTTTTTAAATGATTCATATCGTCAAGTGTACCCATTCCAAATTTCATTCGGATCAAATGATCCGCAGCCGCCAATACATCTCGCGGTAACAAAAATGTAATGTTCTGAGGTATATCAAGATTAAGTCTACGGTTCATATTTCGTCGACCAATCCTTCCTAATTCACATCTTTGTTGAAAAAATTTCTTTTGTAATTCCTTACACAAGGACTCCGAAAATACCGGATCGCCGCCTACACAAGCAAATTGTTGATAAAACTCCAAAATGGCATTTTCCTTTGATCCAATTTTTTTTTTATCCTTATCATTCGGGAAAGACAAGAAAATTTCAGGGTAGCAAACATTATCTAGAATTTCTCTTAGATTCGAACCCATAGCTGATGATGGAACTAGAATAGATATTTTTTGTTTCCGACTCACACGCGCCCATATCCTTGCTTTTCTATCAATCTCTAATTCTGATCTTCCACCCCAATCTGATATTATGGTACCGGTATAGACCGAAATTCCGTTATGATCCAACTCTGAACGGTAATAAATACCGGGTCTTTGCAATATTTGATTGATCACAATTCTGTATATTCCATTAACTATAGAGGTTCCCAGGGAATTCATTAGAGGAATTTTTCCAATAAATATGGTTTGTTCTTGCGTATCCCTACCGTTTTTCCAAATTAATCCCGCGGGCACATATAATTCAGAAGAATATGTGAGTGATTCATACACGGCATCTCTTTCTTTTATCAAGGGTTCTACTAATTGATAAGTTTCCAAAAATAATTGAAATTCTATTTCTTGATCTGTATCTTCAATTTTTGGAAACTTATCAAGTTCTTCCATCAATCCCTGATCAATGAATCTACAAAATCCCTCAAATTGTATCTGACTAAACCCAGGTATTGTAGACATTCCCTCATTTACATCCCGGAGCATTTTTAGTTTCCCATTTATCGAAAAATCCCATTCAGTTTCCAAGGCTCATTTCATTCTTCATCGAACCATATAGATTGATCTAGTACTGAAATGAGGTGGATTGATCTAACAATGATGGAATTCTATATTTGTTTACTGAATCACATGAAATTGGATCTAACTCCATATCATAGATGTAATCTATGAAATACGTATGAGCGGAGAAATAAAGAGAATTTTCTACTCAAATAAATGAGAATTTGCAACAAATACAAATGGAAATGAATTCATAAAACATTCCTAGAAACAAATTTATGACGTTTAGACTTATGGAGTCTTGTATAGAATATCAAATAGAATATCAAAAAAAACTAATCCAATTTCTACCTATTACTATGATATTAGGATCTACGAATTGGGTACTAGAAAAGTAAATGGATTCGGGATTTGATCCGTTTTTTTCTCTATGAATATGAATGAGATAAAGACAGAAAGGAGCCTTATAGAGTTTTAGAGTTTACCTTTTTGAACTTTTCAGTGTTCAAAAAGTATTCGCATAACATAAAAGGGGGTATTTTTACTCATTTGTTAGTCAAATTCGTCGAATACGCTTGAAGTGCATAAAAAAATAAGGGGTTTTTTATTAAGCACATGAGGACTATCCGCATATCACTTATCCCAGTTCCACTTGGGGTAACGCGGGTCCGTGCTATGCTATATCATAATTTCTATTTGATATTAACTACATATATTCAATGAAAAATTGAAGCACGCTAATTACCTCAATTCCTTGTGGGCATCTCATATATATATATAAATAAATAAGATCCCAGATTAGGTATATCTGTGTAACAATTTTTGTTTTGGGGTTTACATATATACATAATTGTTGTTATACTTGAAATTCAAAGGGATTTATTATTGAAAATTCTTGATACTCATTAGTTGTATATCAATTGCGTTTTCTTCAGCCATTAAATTTAATTAAAATTAAGGAAACACAATTTTAAATCGAAGAAAGAACTTTTCATGAATTAACAGTCAACAGTTAACGGGTCCAATTTGATTTGGACTTCATTTTTTATTGTGTGACTCCAATTTTTTTTTTCAATAAAAAGGGGGATAAAAAAATTTTAGGCAAGGAATATTTCCATCTATTTTTCTCGTTTTGGCGGCATGGCCGAGTGGTAAGGCGGGGGACTGCAAATCCTTTTTCCCCAGTTCAAATCCGGGTGTCGCCTGATCAATAAAAACCCGAAAGCTCTTTGCTTCATTTTAAGAATATGGAGATTAAAAAAATGCCAATCCTTAGCGCCTGGGATTTTTAGTATAGGTAGGAAGGAAGGACTAGTCTATCAAGACTTCCAGTACTAATGTACTGTCTAATCACCGATTCTTTAATTATATAGTTGAGTGGGGAATTATTAGTTGTTGAAAGGATGTAAGATGCTTTGTATACATACTCACGAGTATGAGTGCTTAGATATTCAATCACAATATTGGATGAATAATTGGCTTCGTTTTCAGAATCTCTTTTTGACTCTGTGCCATTGATTCCATTATTATTAATAATCAATAATGAAAGAGTTTCTTCATATTCGGGGGCATAATTCACATGGATATAGTAAGTCTTGCTTGGGCTGCTTTAATGGTAGTCTTTACATTTTCCCTTTCACTTGTAGTATGGGGAAGAAGTGGACTCTAGGGTAATTACTAATTGAATTGAGTTGAGTAATCAAACTGTATTAATACTTTCAGAATCCTTCTACAAAGGGTTTTAAAAATATCTTCATTTTTAAATTCTACTAAATTAAATGATTCCCATCTTCGTATTTTGAAACTAAATGGAATACGCATGATATGCCATTTTTCCAACCAAATTCGAAATAGAGTATTTAGATGAACTAACTCTTAATATAATTATATATATATTATGTAAATACAATATTACATACAATAAGAAGCAACCAACCCCTTTTTATTTGTTTCTCTCTTTACTGTTCAAAGAGGAAGTCGATCTGTTATTATGTGGATACGTACTTTACCTTATATCTTTATATCTAGGGAAAGGCCAATAGAGTGTTTGTCCAACGAGGTACTACGCATATCAAGATCTTGCGTTAGGCGATTCACATATTATTGCGCATTTTATTTTTTTATTTACAATTACAAGAAATAATTTCCATGAAATTGTTCGAATCATCTGTCAACGGCTAAATAAATTATTCTTTGTCGGAATGCTAAAAAAAATGACTAGGTTTCTTTTACATAATCTATTCGATGCCCATACCATATCTTCTTCCATGGATTTTATTGTTTCGGCTCGGCCGATCTTGGGATCCTCTAAATAAATTTTCTCATAATAAAACGAGTAATTAGAACCATAAGACAATAAGATAAGAGTAAGTAAAGGTGAGCAGTCAATTATATTGATCGAAATTGGTCTAAATCAAATGGATGTACCAAAGCAAAGAACTCAAATTGGGTGGGGTACTATGTATATTCCACATATGGGAGTTATATGTACATGTATCAATATACAGATTACGGAGTGATCTACATTAAGCCATTTTTCTTTATACAGTCCAACTTTATAATTTTATATAATTTATAGTAGAATTATACAATTATACACTAATAGATAGTGTGGTAGAAAGGTTCCTATATTCCTTTCTACCATACTATCAAATCTCATATACATCTGATTTTGATTCTTAATTTTATTTAAGACGTGTAATTTGAATCCCTTTCTTCCATTATTGATAAGAACTCAGAAGTCAAGCTTGATTCAAATTAATCGTTTTGACTGACCGTTTTTACGTAAATGATAAGTAAAAAAGCAGTAGGAACTAGAATGAACAGTGCAGTAGCAATAAATGCGAGAATATTTACTTCCATAATTTCATTGTTTTTTTACTTCATAATTAATAACTCGGGATCTAATCCCATAGAGATTCTAAATCTTTATCCTGTAAATTCAATGGGAGAAATACATCCCGATGATATTGAATCGGATCAATATCATTGAATAACAATATCTGAGCTATCAAATCTATTCATCATCGAGAATGTTATAGTATAACATAGGAAGATCCTTTATCCATACGGAATAAAAACCTAATAAAAAATGGAATTACTGATCCAATTTAAAATCTCATTGAATTATTATTCTTTATCCATTCGTTCTTTTCTATAACCTACCGTCTTAGTTATAGAATTATATAATAATAATATGATAAAGTCTCATCTGGCCCATCTTCCACTTCCATTGGTCAAAAATCCAACCCAAATAGTAGAAGTAAAATGGAAAAAATAAGAAGAAAAGATCGAATATTTCGATAAAATTAATAAAAATAGTTCAATAAATCAAAAATGAACTATTTTTTTTTAGTTTGTTCTTTCTTCGATAGGACCTTCCCCGGAAATAAAAAAAGATTATTCATTCTCTCACTAAGAAAAGAGGGAGGGGGTCTATCTTTTCTTTGTTTGATCCTTCTTTTCTTAATTAAAACATTCCTTTCTTTCCCTGAATCAACCCTGGGACACATATATCCAAAATGAAGTGTGTAGTTTGAATGATCTAAATAGATTGTTTCCTATTAGTAATTTAAGTTATCTAAAATTGGAGCTAGAAAGCGGCTTTACTATGAATGAAAAGTATTTTATCGAGGTAACTACGCGAAAAGTGCACTTTTTATTGCACATCGTACAATAAACGAATCAAAATTTGTGTATATGCTCTGGTGAAAACATATATATAAGTATTCGATTCCCTTCCACGGGTCAGGAGCAATCTAAAAAACCGGGCAAGGATTTCTTTTAATCCTAACTAAATAGGGTGCTACCTACAATTGTACCAATTCACATATGCCTATCCCCTCGGTACTAATTGAAGTAATTTCAATTAAATTGAAATTGTCGCATTGTATTTTATTTTCTCAATAATAAAATGATAACAAAAAAAAAAAAGGACTTATCTTATGGGAATTAGATCCCGCTCTATGCCCTTTGACATAAAATAAAGAAATGAATTCATGGAGTCATCGAATACTAGGTCGGGACTGACGGGGCTCGAACCCGCAGCTTCCGCCTTGACAGGGCGGTGCTCTGACCGATTGAACTACAATCCCAGAGAAATAAGGTATACAGCATACATATTATTAATGATTTGATTAAGACTAGTGTAATTTACAATCGTTGTATTGTAACAGAGAAAGGAGTAATTGGTCTATTAATATCCACATAGATATGGACTTTAGTGAGAGCGACATAGATTACTTTACTAGAAATCCTATTGTCAAATCGTGTTAAATCAATTGATAAGAAATTTTTCAATGAATTTGATTCGTTAATTCTTGTCCTATATTTTATTTTCAGATTATGATATGAATCTAAATCATTTTAAAAATGAAGAATATTATGGGTACAAAAACCGATAGGATAAAAAATTATTTATTCAATTCACCAGGCGAAAAAATTTCTTATATTATGTAATCTCATGATGGATCGGTGAATTCTTGGGCCGAGCTGGATTTGAACCAGCGTAGACATATTGCCAACGAATTTACAGTCCGTCCCCATTAACCACTCGGGCATCGACCCAGGAAGAATCAAGTCTAGACTTATTGATAATACATGATCAACCTCCTTTCGTAGTACCCTACCCCCAGGGGAAGTCGAATCCCCGCTGCCTCCTTGAAAGAGAGATGTCCTGAACCACTAGACGATGGGGGCATATCTGCCCAACGGACATCATACTATATATACTCATAGTATGAATAGTTTTTTGTAATTGTCAATATAATGTAATGGTGTGACTAAATCCAAATAAGTTTTCTACCTTTCCTTTCGCGATTCCGATGCAATTTTTTTATTCATGGTTCATGAATAAAAAAAATAGAAAATTGTATATTCTATTACATTATAATATAATGTGAATGTGTTAATTAAGTAGTATTAAGTAGTATAGGATCCCTAGTGATTTGTCCGACAGAAAAGCTATTCCTTCACGCATTGATTCACGCATTGTTAAGATGAGATATTCTTATCTTACAGCTACGAAATTAAGAAACAATAGAAAGTTTCTTTTTTCTAAGAGCAGAGCTTGGATTTCAGGTACGAGTTGAATCTTTTCATTCCATACATTCTTGGATCTATTTCAATTATTAATTAAGTAAATCTCGTTGTGATAGGGGGTCAATAAAAGAAAAATAAACAAATAATTAAATTAAGACTGACTAAAAAAAAAAGATATTGCCGAATGAGACACTATGAGCCTACTGTATGTACCTATGTAATGTAATATGTAAGTATATAATATATGTATATGTCTTCACATTGTCTCATTCAGGCATGGAATAAAATGGGCCCTTTTAACTCAGCGGTAGAGTAACGCCATGGTAAGGCGTAAGTCATCGGTTCAAATCCGATAAGGGGCTTTTTCCACAAAACTCTAGTTTCAATCTGCATTTTTTTGATTTTTTAGTGGATGGATAATTTTAAAAATTTCATTTTAAATAAAATTAAAATATATATAATGAGATAGTTATAGTATAGTGATTATAAAGTTGAGCATTTGTTCATTATAATGATAAATCACCCCACTTATTGGGAGCACAACTATGTCACTACAGGCTATATTCCTACTCAACTCAGGTTTCATTATTCCATATTTTTATTTTTGGTTCGAGGACATAGATATTCTACCTACTCAACCCCAATTATGAATCGCCAAATATTCCTACTTTATCCGTTATTCCAATCAAATCCATCTTAAATATAAGAAATAAAAAAAGGTAAGTGGACCTGACCCATTGAATCATTATTATATCAGCTATTCTGATATTCAAATTTGATAGAGATAGAATTCCTCAGAATTTTTCTCTCATTTACGTTAGACTACGTCGCAAGAATTTAGAATTTGTCGATATTTCCGATTAAATCTTTTATAGATCGGGTCGTGGCTTTAATGTACCAAATATTTACATATTAATGCATCCTATATTTTTGTTTCGACAATGGGATGGATAACGAGAACGGATAAAGATATTTTAATTTCCAGTCCACTATACAGTATATAATAGTATTTCATTTACTATTTAGTATATCATATTTCATTTAGAGGCAGGGAGAAAATAAAATAGGGAATTTCCCTTCTTTTTCTGACAACAATAAGGTAAAGTAAATAGTCCATTTTTTAGCTCGAACCATTCAAAAATATATTCTGGAGTTTTTGATTCATCTGAAGGAAAAAGAGGAAATAAATATAAATAAAGAAGACAAAAAAATTAATTAAAAAGTCATATAAATTATATATGGTACTGTAGTCGTTTAATATACTCTAGAATAGAAATAAGTTGGAAGAATCCATAGAGATATTTAAAGAAGAAAAAATATATAGAATCGAGCTCATGGATTTACCTAGGTCGGTTTATGACTCAATAGAAACGAGAAAGAAAGGATTTTTTTCTTCGAAACCCATTGGAAGCGACAGTGGACGAGGAATCATAAGTGATTGAACTCTCGTATGCCCTGAAAATGCTATGAGGTGTTCGAAAATGGTTGAAGTAGTTGAATAGGAGAATCATTATGACTATAGCCCTTGGTAGATTTACCAAAGACGAAAAGGATTTATTTGATACTATGGATGACTGGTTACGGAGAGACCGTTTCGTTTTTGTAGGCTGGTCTGGTCTATTGCTCTTCCCTTGTGCCTATTTTGCTTTAGGGGGTTGGTTCACAGGTACAACCTTTGTAACTTCATGGTATACCCATGGACTGGCCAGTTCCTATTTGGAAGGATGCAATTTCTTAACCGCTGCAGTTTCGACTCCTGCTAATAGTTTAGCCCATTCTTTGTTGCTACTATGGGGTCCTGAAGCACAAGGAGATTTCACTCGTTGGTGTCAATTAGGCGGTCTATGGACTTTTGTTGCTCTCCATGGCGCTTTCGGACTAATAGGTTTTATGTTACGTCAATTCGAGCTTGCTCGATCTGTTCAATTGCGAC